AAGAGGAGAAATTGACGGAAAGATCTGAGAGGACCGACCACCGCTAACGAACTCTTGTCGTGTCGGATTGTTTGGAGCACGTTTCTAGTGGGTACGGTGAACCGGGAGCTCCACTCTTGGAAGAACCGACAATCACTTTATGCAGAGGTAAAAAAAGAACTCACACCCTAGCATCCTATCTTTTTCTGTCACCTGCGCTTGAGGGATTCAAAAAGGTACTGTTCTCCGATCGTTGATTGCATCCTTTTTCGATTTCCTGAAATGGCTGATTCGGCTCAAGTGATATCCGTCAAGCTCAATGAAAAAATGATTCTATTTGGACTTTCCATAAGGAATCATTTTTTCCTGGTCCTTTCAGATATTGAAAAACCTGGGAAAAGCTCTTTTGAAATACAATGATTAGCTACAAAAGGACTTTTGTTTAGTGAACGTGTCACAGCCAATTACTCCTTTTTTTAGAATATAATAACTAATTTGATTGTTTTTTTCTTTCAATTTTCAGTCCTTTGCTCTCTTCAATCCAGCCGCAGGTTTCCCTACGGCTGAACCCATTCCAAGGGAGGATACCAGACACAGTTCGAATCCGGGTTAGAAGCAAATGCGACCTCCTCCGCCCCCCTATGTGCTGAGAATAAGAGGAGCCAGAAAGTGAAAGTCATTTCAGCTTCTCAACACATTGCTTGTGTGAAGACTGGTGAAGATGGAATGTGAGGAGAACTGAAGGAAGCCTTGAAAGAGCCTATTATTCCCTCAGCATCTCAAGGGCTCTCCAGGTAGAGGCATCCTGTTTGCCTCACATAGACACCTTCATATATCGGCCTACTCCGATGCGGATTGGGCTGGATCTCCATCGGAGGTCTACTACTGGTCTTCAAGCCTGCTTCCCTTCCCCATGTGGAAGAAGTTCCCGCGCATTCCATGTCCGATTCTTTACTAGTGATTCAATTGGGGCCAATCCTGCCGCATCCACTTCCTTCCATCAATTAGTGGAATCCCCAAAAGCGGAAGAAGTTCTTTGCGCTAAATACCTTATTTGCATGAAATTGCTCCTAACCCTAGTCCCTGCCCTTTCTTTTGCTTAGATTGTGGGCATATTCCTTATCCAAGAGCCTTTATTCCATTTCTTGCAGCAACAGGGCATTCGAGAACAAGCCCATCTCAGGCGGATAAGGGGCAATCGGATTATGAGGGGAGGGGATTTCCCTGGCTAGTCTTGCCATTCTTTTCATAGTTGTTAGCAGTCTTATCCGTAGCTCTTGCTCTTGAAGGCAGAATTGATTCAATTGGGCATTCCCTTTCAGAACCTATTTATTCGTCGATTCCTAACCTTAATAGCTTATTCAAAAGGGGAATTTCTAGAGTCAGATCGGAGAATTCCGTTACGTTGAAGGAAAGTAAGTCAAAAGTCCCCCATCTCGTTCGACAACAAGCCCAAGCCCTTCTCCTCAAAGAGCACTAGTTGACTTTCAAAGCCCTTATTCTGTGCATCTTTCGCTGAGAAGGAATTGGAATTGGAAGAGACAACAACGGATATTCCCCTAACTGCGCATTCTTCTTTGCAGCTTGCCCTAGTGGAAATGGAAATGGGCAATCAGTCCCTTGCTTCAGGAAAGCCTATAATGCCAATTGAAATGGTGACACTTTCAGGAAAGGTCGTCTTTTTGGCATCAATCATCAAAAGGGATTCTGTAACAGCTGCTTCTGATTCTATTCCTGAAAAGAGCGCTAATGCCCCTCTTCTGCATATTGGCTAAGCGCAAAATTCCCTGCTTACATGCTTGAAAAATGTCTCTCTTAACTGGCCTAAGGTGCCTAGCGTTCATAGGAAAGGTTGTCAAGACAGTCAGAACTGCAGGTGTCAAGGCAGGCTACTATAGAGGAGCTTTAGCCATTTCCCTATTTGAGATAGAAGAATAGGCATGAATATACAAAGTAAGCAATAAAGACGCTAGCCCCTTCCGCCTTTCCTGCTTGCCTTTGTTAATGCCTTGCGACTTGCCTTCCTTCCCTAGTTAAGATAGACCCACGCACATGAGGCTAGCTTCCTTGCTAGCACATTCATCTCTATAAGGGCTTAGTGCTCCTCCAATAAATTACCTTGCCTTCTCTGCGTGCCTGCCAAAAATTACCTTGCTTTATGGCGCGGCATCCCCCCTGTGTTATTGTTGGAGAATCTGCTGCGCATTCATAGGTTGTTCTCAGATGTGGCACTTTCGGACTAGAAGAGGCTGCAGATGGACCATCATCCGATGTGGGACTTATGCCTTTTCGATTGGATCAATGAGACTCGGATGCTATTGAAAATGAGGATGGCATCGAAACTCTTCCTTTTCCTTTTATATACATATACAGAATTCTCATTGTACAGCTTTCAAAGGCTATAAGGGAAAAATGGTTTTCAATGGCCAGAGACCCCCGAAACTCGTCCTTTTAATGCCCACAGATGTGCCTTCTCGAGCCATTTTTGGGATCAGATTCGATGTCAAAGAAATGGATGCTTTCCGCTTGAAGGCAAGTGAAGATGTGGCATCAGAGTCCTCCTTCCTATTAAAAATAGCAGGAGATTCGTTCACAAGAGAAATAGGGCATTGGGACTGCTCCTAATTCCAATTGAAAGCGTGACATTTTACTTCCTTTGTCCATTTGCTTCTTGAAAAGAGCGGATATGCCGCTAATCCAAGTCCCACAAAGAAATCGCTTTCACAGTAGAAAGGCTGCCCTCCTTCCCTTAGCCCGAAAAGAATATTGCCTGTTCTTCTTATCCCATTGGCTTGGCCTGCATTCAATAGCAGCTGATTCATGCCATCAATCCTCCTTTGCTTTTGCTACTGATGGCATTTTCTTAGAAATGGAATATTGATCTTGCCCATATGTACTTGATTTTTTCTTCTTTCTTGTCGGATTCTCTAGGGGATAAAGAAATAGTATATGCCCCCAGACTCGCGATTCGGGGATTTCCGCCAAAAAGATCGGATGGTTCCTGCTTGTTGGATAAGGCTCGAGAGACCTTGCTAAAGGACATGCTACCACCCGCCGACAAAGTCAAGCAGGAAGGTCATCAGGTGACGAAGGTATTTGGCTGGCAGGTCAATAACAGCTTCTTATGTGGCATTTGGCATTTGTCCATCAATCCCATTCTATGTCTATGCCATCTTATTTACTATGGATTCAACCTCTCGGTCCTCTCCTTGTCCCTCCGGGATTAGCCAAACGAGGTCCAGCTTAGTAGCTGCTGCTCTCATTTCTGCTATCATTCCTGCTTTAGACTAAGGCATTCCTGCGTTCATTCGCCAGGCCAATCAATCTTATGAAAGAGCCCTGCCTCTGGTTTGCCCACTGCATATATTCATTCTTGCGCATTGTCTTCTCTCGGCGGAAAAGGGGCATCTATAGAGGTCAGAGTCCCCACAGCGGCTTACCAAAATCTTAATAAGCAAATCGGCTCTTCATGTTCACAAATGGAGGAATCTAAACCTTTCCTTTTCTATTTCTAATGTCAAACCTGAAAGCTGCAGGGGCAAGCCTAAACCTTCTAATAGGGAAAGTGCTAAGGTTAATGCCCCATGACGCGAGATAAAAGGACTAAGAGCCTTTATCCCATGGTCAACAATCGGCTTCACTCGCTCCAGTTTTTCATATTCATAAATGGAGCGCATCAGTTCTATTGAGCACCAATTCCTCGAGTAAAGGCTTCTACAGCTGGTTGACCAAAATGAGAATCCCAAATTGCATTAGCAAGAAGTTTGATTATAGAAAAACTATAAGGCACAGCGGACCCAGGTTTGGAACCCAAGTAAGAGATAGAATCTTACTAGAGGGGAAGCTCCCCATTGCATGTAAGCGGAGGAGCCCCCTTTAGGGCTTTCCCTTTTATTGCTCGTTAGCGCTTTACTAATAAAATGGTTAGGGCTTTTCCCTATCTTACTAATAATAATAAAGAAAGGGGCTTCTTTTTTTTTTTACATAAGGTGAAACGAAACCGGTTGTTCATGCTTGTAGCTTGCGTGTCTGAGATCCGTCTTCTGTTTGCGATTGAAACCCCCGCTTACTTTATTACATTACTTCTTTTTTTATCTAGGCAGAATTCTCTGAGAAAAAAGAAGGCAGCTTTTGAGATAGAGTCTTTACGGTTACAGTGGCAAGTGGAGAACAGATCAATCAGCTTTTAGCGGCTAAGAAAAAAAAAGATCTTCTTGTGCTTGTGCTGGCACCTTGGATGAAATCCTTGTTCTTTCTTTGTTCCAGTTTCTTAGCGGCTTAGCTTAGAGAAAGGGTGACTTCTAGTTCCTTTCGGGTAGCGCGAGTGTAAAGCCCTACAAACCCTCAAAGTCTTTAAGTTAAGGAAGCCGAGTTGAACAGAAAATAGAGTTTCAGTTCCAGTGAAAGCCCCTACTCCCAACAAGTTGGAAAGTGAAGTTCAAGTGCTTCAGTCAAAGAGAAGTTTCTTATTTCTGTAACCGCGGTTGCAATAAGTACTTTAAAGCTCAACAAGGCTTTAAACAACGGCTAAAGCAGATCAAGAAAAAAAACCTTATTCCGGGTGTGAGCCATAGCACAGGGACTCTCGGTTGGTCGTAGAAATGAAAGAGTTAACAGTTTTCGCTAGTGAAGCTTTAAGAGATAGGGCAAGTAGTCTACGACTATCCTTGCTTCATTCTTTTTTGTATAAGTTGGCTTAGGGAAATACAGAGACACAAGGTAGGTCGGCTAGTCTGGTATGACTTGAAACAAAAGATGTATCTACCGGGATTGAATCAGGAGGGTTTTTCCACCCACAGGCATAGTGACCAAATAGACCCTCTCTTGTAGCTCGCTGAAAGAACGGGCTTAGAATCAGGAACGGGCATAGAACGGAAAATGAGCCTGTTAACTACTTGCCAGGTTCGCCTACCTTATTAGATTCGGCCTACAGAACTGGACTTATTGGATTTACATGCCTGTTTTAGATAACTTCTTCACTGACAACTTCTTTGATTCATCGCTAACTCCCATCGATGAAAAGAAAGATTAACGGCCTAAAAGCTTCCTTCGCCTGAGACTGAGCTTACCTTGCCCACTTGAATGTACTATCTATTTGAGTTCTATTTTTTCAGTTTCGTGGCTGGATTAGAAGTTCGACTGAGCTATAGTCTCCGGACTAGTTGAGCACTGACTCCTATTTCACTACTAGAAGTCCTTCTTCTTATCGAGAAGACACCCATCTAATACCATTCTTATCTGTCCTATCTTGATCTAACCGCCTGGAAAGACCCATAAAGAAAGAGAGAACTCAAAGAGCAACAACCTAAGAGCGGATAATAGCAGCGGATATATCGGTTGAGGTTAATCAAAGTAAAGATTTGCGCCTCGGATGGAAAGTAAAGTACATTCCCTCGGTTTTTTTTTTTTAATAAGCGTGAATATATGCGGGAAAAAAGGGTTAAGAACCCCTCCATTCCCTCTTCTTGATTTGGTTGATAGGGATAGGGGTCGGAGGGCCCGGCGCCCGGGGAACCCGCTGGATTCGCTGGCGGCACAGCTCCTCATGAACCGGCAGGATTATTTGAGGGAAGAGGATTTGTCTGGGCTGGAGCGGCACCCATCCTGGGCTGCTCACCCAGGGAGCGCGTCTTGGCCTTCTTTTTCCTCAGGGATCACAATTAGATCCTGTGGGGCGGGAAAAGAAGCTTGGTTCACCTTCGGGCCAGAAGCTCTTGCCGGCAACATCATACTCCCGGTGGGGAGTGTGTCTTGGGTATTGAAGAACGCTCCAAGGACCAAACCCACCGCGATGACCACCAGCCCCCTCAAAAACGAAGCCACTCTCGTTGCCAAATGACCTCCTACTTTCCCAAGTATGAATTGAAAATAGAGAATCCCAATTGTTGACAAAGAAGATACAGAAACAAAAGCATAGTCCCAAGTAATATGGAACTAAAGCAGATGTGTTTCATAGCTCTTTTCAACTGAGGGTCAGACCCGATGCGACTGACAGATAATAAAAAATTTTGTTTAAGAAGAGAGAATCGTTGGTTCCTTAGAGTCATTTCTCTTTCCTATTTCTCCGACATTCCTTTTTTTTTGTATTCGCCACATCAAGGTGACAGGATTCGAACCTATGGCCCTCTGTACCCAAAACAGATGCGCTGACCAGACTGCGCTACACCTCGTCTCACCCCCCCCCCCCCGGAGCATATAGATCCACCCGATCGATGAACACTTGAACCGAACTCGCCCATCCTTTTGGGCACAGGGACGCGAGAACCAATCCGAGGTTTCAACCGCTTTTTTTAGAAAATGTGCCTCCTGCACTAGTTGGCTTTTTGGCTTCCTCTTTTACTTGAATTTTGAAATCCGGCTCGCTCCCGGTTACGTGTCTAAAGACCCTTCGCCCGTTTAGAAGTGGATTCGAACCACTGACACAAGGATTTTCAGTCCTTTGCTCTAACCAGCTGAGCTACCTGAACCACTTTCCTAAAGTCTGTTTTCTTCATCGAATAGCGCCCTACCTTACCACTTGACTAGTAAGGGAAAAGCCCTTTACTAAGAAAAGAGTTAGGGCTTTTTCGCTTGTTCGTCAAGCTTTCGAGCAGCTCTTTCGCCGCCTAATCTCCCAACATGCTCAAGAACCGACCCCAGGGACTGGACGGCCGGAGGGAGCTTGCTTATAGAAAGAAGATAGGTCGGTCAAACAAAAACAACGCGCAACGGGCTCTCCGCTCCTAGTAACTAAGTAGTGCTATTCTGTCCTCCGGGGGACTCCACCAAGAGGTTCTTTCTCTCACGTAATTTCGCCCGCCTGTTCCACTTCCGTGCCGGAGGAAATGGGATTCGAACCCATGATACAATCTTTCTTGTATGTCGATTTAGCAAACCAATGCCTTAAGCCACTCAGCCATACCTCCAAGTTGTTGATCGGAATTTGATGTGCCGGGTTTGGTTGGTTGCCCGAAGGGCTATCTGATCCGATCACCTGCGTAAGCCGTAGCGCGCTAGCGCGCGTACTCTTCCTCTATCTATGAGCGAGACTCTATCCAGATCTATGGATCTCCCCAGCATCAAAGCGAGACTCCATCAAAATCTGCCACTCGTTGGGCGACGCCTTCTTTTCTATGAGCACCCCACCACTGAATGATGAACTTTGCTAGTCTTCGCCTCCGACCCGACCAGGAGAGAACACTGGGTCAAGCCAAGCCCTTACCCGCCTGAATGGAATTCATATCTCCTTCGTCTGGTCGAGAAGGGAGAAAGCCCGGGGAACTGGACTGTGACTCTTCTATTACATTACGGAGAAGTCCATTCTCGTCATGATCGATCCACGTCCTACCGTAGTGCCCGGAGAACCAGGCTTGCTTAGCTTACTAAGGCGAAGGGTTTTTTCGTTGATTGCACGAGCTAGCCCGCCGTTTTCTTGCTTGGTGCGCTAGTGCGCCTGACTTAGTTGTAGGCGTTTTCTTCGCTGGGTTAGATTCCCGATCCACTCATCTTCAAACGCGGCTTCCAGTATCGGGACAAAATGGGGTTGGAGATCAGAGAGAGGAAGTAGGCTTTAGAGAAAAAGTCCCTCTTGTGCCGGTAGTAGGGAAAGCAGCTGAGATAGAGAGAGCTGTTCTCCCTTAAAGTCCTTTATGGATTTCGAGTCGGGAATAGAGCTGTGGCTTAGATCCCCTGATCGAGTAATGGGGTTTTTCTCTCGTTCACGTTGATAGCCCCGGTTCAGTTCAAGCTGCTGCGAAAGAATTTGTCGAAGGGGTGGAACGAGCTTTCCTATTAAAAGCTTTAGGTGAATCCCTAAAGTAGATTAGTTCGATCAGCAACACCTGTCTCCGCAGCATTGGAACCAAGATTTTGCTTGGCATAGTTGCAGTACGAGGGTCTATTTAACTAACTGAAGCTAGCCGAGATCGAGAGCTTTCTTATCATGCAGCTCCTGGATTGAAAAGAAGCAGCTGGGCCAAGGCTTAAACTGCCAGACACAGACGAGCTAGCTGGACTATTACGTAATTGAGTATAGAAAGAGGAATCGTCTTATGTGCGGATTGAAGTGCGTGATAGAGATAGATGCTTCCGTAAGTTTCCTTTTTTCAGGAAAGCGAAATTCTTTGAGTGTTCCAGGGGGATCGAATGTTAACTAACTGACGTATTGTAATATCAACCAGCGTTCAGAACCAGCCGAGAAGAAAAGAAAAAGAAAGAAGATTTTTTGAAAAAGCAAAAGTACTATGTGAAATCTTAGGGGATTTCCTATAACTATATCCATATCCTATAGGTACAGACCTTTTCTTATATACGAAATTTCTTATAGGAGCAAAGTCCTGCCCCTTGAGATCATAAAGGACGAAGCAACTCGTATGTAATGCTAGTGATTACGGGGAATAGACCAGTTGCTCCTCCATCAGGAGAAATTGTTTGATCAAACGAGGGAGTTAACGTACCCACTGCTTATCGCACTTCTTATTCCCGCCCACCCGCTTCTCTTTTCCTTCTGGAAGGACTCCTTTTTCCGACACCCGCGATCGATTGAAAAGAAATAGGCTGTCTCTCTCAAAGTAGTTTGTTTCCCTATCAAAGGAATGCATCCACCCGCCCGAAAAGAGGAGATTTTCAAATGAGATCGCAGGTGTCGGTTTGGGATAATCTCCATCAAAGTTGTTCGTCACCTCGAGAAGAAGCTTTCTTTCCTTTCCTTAGCCGGAAAAGAGGTCGGGCCCGGAGAAGACCTTATTAAAAGAGGGAGGTGTAGGCTATTCAACCCCAGGTAGGCCCCTCGACTTACCGAGAGTGGATCCGGGAAGGAAAAAAAGGTTTGAACCTTCCTTTGTTTGCCGTCTCTCCTTATTTCCGTCTCAGAGGTAGAAGAGGCTCGAGAGACCTTTCCTTCCTTCGCGGTTCGGTGAACCATCCCAAATGTGTCCTTCTCTTTTCTCGAATCCGACTAGAGAAGGGAATCCGGTGACGAAGAACAACTAGGCAGACGGAGGTTTTGGATAGAGGAATGGGATGGAGGTTCAGGGTTTTGCTGCTTTGATGGATGGAGGGTTTCTGAATAATTCCATTTCCGGGCCGGATCCATCTTTAATCAGAACAACATTTCCGGTAAATCCTTTAATCAAAAGTTGCTTCTTCCTTCCTTTCTCTCCATCCAGATAAGGGAATCTCCTCCCCGTGGGATTCGATAACGAATCCTTCGGTTGCTTATCCTCTCACCCGAGCCCGGCGTTCCGAACAACAATGATTCGGAAAGATAACGTCTATGAAAGAAAATTCGTAAAGCTTTTGCCCTACTCCTCAAGAAATACTGCGAGCGGTATTGTAAAGGTATGGGCTTTTTCGGTCGATTTAGCTCAAGAGGGTGGGGGGACTTCGACTTTCTCGAAGCAGCACATGAGACAGAAGGATTCCTTTTTATTAACCTAGTGCGGATGTGGACTCCCTAAAAAACCTGCTCCACTTTGTACGAAAACATAGTAATGCAGCTAAGTGGGAGTCTTACATGAACGCGCACTTGATCTTTGACTTGGTCCGCCGCGATCCATAAGGAAGGGGTTTTCGTTCGCAACAAGGTAGCCGTATGGAAAACCCTATGGGCAGGTCTCTCGAGCCTTCTCCCCCCCCACCTGATCCATTAAAGGAAAACAGACTCAAGGATTGGGCCATTTTCCATATGTCTCTAGAAAGATAGGAGCTAATAATAACTTTTATTACTTATGTAACTCTCATTTAATTACTCCATGTGTAACGCCCAAGGGGCCTTGTATTCTATTTAAACAGAGGATCTCTCACATTGATATACACATCCTTCACCCAATCTGCTCAAAGTATTTTCAACTCTTTCATGGTATCAGAGCACTAGCTCTTGGGAAACGTTCAGTTGGTTCGTGTGAAGTGTGGTCTGAATACCTTGTTACGTGTTTTCTCTTTGGCGCTTGTCCACCGCTGTATCCTTCTCCTCAGCCACTTAGTGAGTATCCCGTCCATCGCAAATTTCTTATCCATAAAATTGACACAGACGAACTACCTACTATGGAAACCTAAGATAATGTCGTTTATTGAAGCACAAGATCTTCTCAGTTTCGTTGATGGAACTTCCAAAGAACCAAAGGAGTTTCTTGAGACTGATGACAAAGGTGAGATAATGAACCCTGAGTACTTTATTAGAATGAACAGACCGACTACTCAAAAGTTTCATGATGGGCACCATGACCGAAGACGCTCTTAGTCCAACGACAAGACTAAGAACGTCTCGTAATATTTGGATGTGCTTAGAAAAAACGTTTGCCCGGACCGAGAACTTCAACTACAGTGTCAATTGCAGCTATGTCCGTAAAGGGTTCAAAACCTCTATCTTCTATCCTATTGTAGGCCAATAGGTCCGCTATAGCCTATCCGCCCACAGAGGTACCCAAACTCGTCGCCCTCTCTAGGGCAACCTCTGTCTGCCTTCTAAAATGAGCTGTACCGAGAGAGGAATAGCCTCTTTTGGGTTCCCCGTGCTACGGCTGCTGCTACAGCATCATATGTCATGATCCTCTTCTCTGAGCCGCACCTGGCATCTCAGTTGTTGTTGTTATAAACCGGTTTTTATTGGTAAATCATTGAAAACATTCACAACCATTAGTGAATTCCCACAGCAATCCCAATCCCTTGCGGATGTGATGTGTTTTACATCGCACCGACGCGTGTTTGCGTGAAGCTCGAGAGTCAACAAATGGTTTCACTCCTCTGATGACTCAAGCAGAGTTGGTTTCTGATTCCCTGGCCTAGGCCTAGGTAAAGGGTGCTTTCGCTTTCGATATAGGAAACTTGTATTTCTGCTCGAGTCGTAATAGCTCCTGTCCTGGGCTTTTTAGATAGTTCACTCTGCTTCGGGCCGGCTTTCGAGTTGAAACTCCGCTCCTCGGCTTAAGAGCTAACATAGCTCCTCTTCGGAGGTTTCTGGCTTTTGAGGTGAGGTTTGGAACCCTCGCGTTAGGCTTTCGAGTTCCCTGTTCGAGAGAGCTCCTTGACCTGGGCTCTCGACGCTTATAGCCTTGTGGTATAGTTCAGTTCGTACTCGCATCAAGCTGTGGTCTCCGTCCCCTTCGATTATTAGTAGGGGCTCGTGCCTTCGTTCCGTCGGTATAGGTATACCGTCAAATACCTGCCTCGAAGTCCCGTCAATTGAGTGCCGTCAGTCAGTGTTCTCAAATCCCAGATCCCCATAGTCTTCGGCGAGTGGAGGACGAAGGACGTTTCCGCTTTTCTGTCAAAAGAGCTCGTGTAGTTCTCAGAATACACCCACTTGCAGGCATTTTTTCTAAGAAGTTCTTTTACCAAAAGCGCTCGCTGACTGAAAAGCTTTACTAAGAAATAGGGGACTGGACACCGAGACCGCCAAGATTCAAGGGCGATTAGGTGTGGCTTGCTTGATAAGGGAAACAGAAGACGCGCCCCTCAAAGCCCCATTAACGCAAAACAACTCGACCCCTACGTTTTTAAATTACCAGAAGCTCTTAGCTACTCAGCTATACTATAATAAAGACTAAAAGGGGTATTCTTTGACTTAAAGAGTATTCATATTATGGTCTGCAAGCCTTCCAACATCTGACTTATATACAGGTCAACATCGACTTAAGAAGCACGAATACATATAGTAGCTACCTCGGGAGAGGGATGAGAGTAGTGTTATTTAGTTCCATGAGGGTAGCTGCCTATTGCAGGATCGAAGAGAAGGGACACCTGCAAGCTTCTACTGAATGTAAAAAAAGTAAAGGAGATGGAATCAACTCAATAGAATTAGGTATTTTATATGACTTCTGAAGTGACCGAACAAAGTTAAGGATTGATTCAATACCGAACAACCCTGCAATCATACAGGATGTCAGGATAACAGGAAAGGAATCGGTAGCAGCAAAAGAAAATACTTTTTTCTTTCCTTTCAGGTACTGCAACGGTTGGGTCTGGTTAGAGGTACCTTCCATTTTGAACCTTGCCAAAACCGTCATGGCCCAATCATGTATAGGCCGTACCAAGGCCTGATACAAGGGTGAGCCAATAGGGAATAACCTTTTCTTCCCTGCTCCCTCGACCTTCATTCCCATCCTGCCAAGCTGAGGCTGCCAGCGCATTGTATCTAACCACACTGTGGCAAATCGATACAAGTAGCTAAACAGCTTGCTATACCATACAAAGGCATCTCCGACCGAACGGTTAGGCAAGACTACGGCGCTGGGGTAAACATCCCGTTTACCAAACAAGACGTCGAGAGTTTCACTTAACCATTCCCCTCCTGCAGCCAAAGTGATAGCGGTTCTAGCATCCACCGGTAATGTGTGGAAGAGGGTAAGCTTTCTATGTGGATAGGACGTATCAACACCTTTTGCATCTTTTATAATAAAGGAAATATATAAGAATAATATTGTGTTGGGTCCTGAGGACCAGGATGGCCGAAGATCAAAACCTAAATGTGCCAGGGGTTGATCATCGAAGCCAGGTCAATAACGATGAAGGAATTTGAGCGCTGATGTAGCTAACAGCCGCCTTCATAGTCGATTCATTAGGGTCGTCACCTTCTACCCAACTAGTGGAAGTATCCACCGTTTTCTTTGTCTGTTAAGCCTCACAGCTATGGGACTTCCTAAAGAAAACTGCAATCGTAGTTTATCAACCACTCACAAGACCACCGAGATCTTCGACTTAGCTCCCAAAGGTAATCCACCCGGCCCTTCCCCAACCTATACAAGGGGAGCGGAAGATAACGAAAGGGAGACAAAGTCCTAACTAAATCATAACACAAGAACCTCCGTCTACATCATAACACAAGCTACCCATTCCATCTATTCAGTCGAGTGGATCCGATTCGTTCTTATCTATAGATAACGCAAGAGAGAACTTATGACTTCGCGGATGGAGAGGGATTCGAACCCCCGGTATTCCTATCAATACTTCGGTTTTCAAGACCGACTCTTTCAACCGCTCAGACATCCATCCCCTTCGCGCTTCGCCCGCCCTATCTATCCGCGCGCTGGCAGGTAGGGGCTTATCTATGTGATTCGCTACGCTTGCTTGCGCCTATCGGCGGGGACTCTATTGCCTGCCGGTTAGCGAAACTTTTCCGGTAGTACGAATCGCTACGCTTCGCTTGTTTCTATATGATAATATGCACCTTGGTTGCTGCGCTCCCTGCGGGTAATATGGAAATATTAAGAGAGTGAAGAACGAATGATCCTCCAAACAAAAAGAGTGATTGAGTCCGACTCAAGCGAGTGAGTGAAAGGCGTGGCAAGAGAGCGAGTTCGACTCGCGAACGATCAGCAAGTGAAGGACCGATCCTTTTGCGCCAGTACTGTTGCGAGACTGGTACTTGGCGGCTCACGAGCAACATATAGACTAAAGTAGCCCATCACTCCCTCGCTCTTTTTTGAAGGCCCTTTCTATTCTCTTTCTAGTAGGGTTCCTCCATAAGAACACTGAACGCCCAGCTTCGCAGAGCAGCTCTCTCCCCAGCCCACAGCATAGTGTGGAATCTGGATCGTTTCATCGAGCACCATTTCTTTTAGATAGAAAGGTGTTCTGACTCTATTGGATCAAGTCATAACCTACGCCTTCTACTAGTATACTACTATGGTATGGAGAGACTAAGCTCTTTTTCAGAGATTGGACTCTCTTTACTTTGTTTGATTAGCCCCTACTAGTAAGAAGCTGTTCCCGAGCCAGGTTCCCTGGATCCACGTGTTCCTAGTCGGGCCTAAATGGATGAATGAAGAAGCGCGCCCTGTAGTTTCTCAGCTCTAAGAAAAGCCTACGCCTGTCGTTTTTCAGCAGGCTCGGGAGAGAGAGCTTACTCAAGCAGTAGCAGTAAGGGTACTAGAAGCGAGCTCGAACTACCACTAAAGTAAGTAAGCGCGAGTGGATTCATTGCTCACCCGAACCCTCTTGCTCTAAGTATATGGGACAAGTGAAGGGAAGCTAAGAGAAAGCCAAGCAAGCCCAATAAAATAGGTTAGTAAATAGGCGCCCTTCAAAGGATTTCTCCTCCCATCGTTCAGTCGACTGGTACAATCCCACCTTCAAGTTCAAGAGTCGTAAGTCCAACACCTTATAAATAGATCGGTTCACTTCATCTATTTTCTTTCTTTCTAGCAGCAGGAATTGTGTTCTGCCAACCTTCTCCATGGAGGCTATAGCAGCAGAAGGGAATGGTACGAGGGCGGGATCGGGTGGATCTACGGCTCGGTGACGGAGTACCGCATGCACAACCGGGGGTGGCGCTCGGTGTACTGCATCACCAAGCGCGACGCATTCCGCGGCACCGCCCCCCCTCACCGAACCTTTTTCCCCAGGATTGGACGCCTATTGACGAAGCTCAGGATTGTCGCCCTACTGCTTGAGGTTTGGAACCCACTGATGTGAAAGTACCTCTCTCATTGCACCAAAAGAGCCCTTTTAGAGAGTTGGCTTTGACGATAGGGCTTGAATGGAAGGGTCGATCGGTCCACCACTAAGGATCTATGGTAGGTCAAAGAGCGCAGAGAAGATTTCCCACCACTTGTCCTTGTACGCGCTATAATATATAGGCTTTCTATGAAAGCTCGTAGGATCAGCTGACAAAACAGAAAGGCTAACGCACCTGGTTCATGTCTATCGAAGAGGGATCTCAGATTGCGCTTGACCGGGGTGATTTTTCTTCATTTTAGGTAATGAAGGTGGACAGCTCGTAGTCTTCGAAAAGGAAGGTTTTATTCTTGCCAAACTCTGTCATGCCCGTCCTCCTTTGAGTTTCTAAAACCAATATCCCCTTCTGTTTTTCCGTCTTCTTCTCTGCCGAAAGGAAAGACAAAGGCGAGGGGGTCCTCGGATGGGGAAACCCACGATTGAGAGGTCAGATCACACCATCCTCATTGATCCAACTCGGGTTGGTATGCACACAAAGAGAGACCCTACCACATGTGTTTCAGTTTGAGAGCCACCCCGTTCTCTATAGGTCGTCGAAGCCCCCGACCAAGACCCATGAGACCTTGTCGTCGATGGAGTTGCCCGATG